AGAAGTACGTATTTTGCACGTTTTCACGTTTCTAGGATTACACAAAGGGATTAGCAAATAAAAGTGCTAATGCCACGACCAGCCCGTAAATTGTTAAAGCTTCCATAAAAGCCAGACTAAGCAATAAAGTACCTCGTATTTTACCCTCTGCTTCTGGTTGTCTAGCAATACCTTCTACGGCTTGGCCCGCAGCAGTACCTTGACCGACTCCGGGTCCAATAGAAGCAAGTCCTACGGCCAATCCAGCAGCAATAACGGAAGCAGCAGAAATTAGGGGATTCATGGTAAGCTCCTCACAAAAAAAAATGAAGAAATGGTTAATGATATAATCAAATAAACCAATGAATTATTATATATAATTAATGTTATTTATATAATTAATGTTATATATTTATATTATATATTAATTAGTTACATTACTTATTATTTCATATTCCATCACTAAGATCCATACAACTAAACTAAGAACGCCGAACCCAATTTTAGTTAAGAAGTGATGATATTTGATATCACTGAATCATCAGAACTACTTCAATATCTCGTTTTTATTCACTATCCAAGTCTTTTAAAATCCATATTAGTTCTTCTATTTCTTTGTTCCGAACCCATTCTTTCAATTCCTCCCTCCTTTATCTTCTCTATATGCATTCATAGGCTTAACTTCATATTCAATCCACATATACAGTCACAGACGAAAAAGGGAAGAGCTTATATATCGTAATCCATATAAATAAAGTGGAATCTATATCTATATAATATAAAGTCGATGGGGAATGAAATAATATAGATGGGTAGTGCGTATATATGAATATCTACTATCACATATACATGTTTTCTTCCATAATGTAAACCATCGCCATCTTATTTCTATTGAATCGGATCGGACCCTGGAATCATTCTTCTAAGCATACACCGGAGTTCACATATAATATGTAGCTACGGCTATGTAGCTCGGCCCACCTAACCTACTTAATTTTTTTGAATCTTATTCGTGAACTCTTTCTTTTTTTTGTCATTATCTCACATGGATACAAACGAAGAGATTCATCAAAGCGAATCATCCCATATCAAGATTGGATTGATTGATCCAATTCCTCTTAATTCAAATTTTGGTCAATTGTTGAATAGAATGGAATGAAATAGCAACGGTTCCGCAGAACATAGTTCTTGTTGTTTCGTCGCGCGTCTCAAACGGATAACAATTATTTATTATCCCAATTATGAATCGTCGTAATTGACTGGGCAAATCAAGGCGATGTATGACATGAATAGGACAAAAGGGGGGATCTTAGGAAAAATTGGGAATCTCCCCCCTTTTTTTACAATTCCGTCGTGTAATACGTAATATAATAAATATTAATATTGTACATATATATCTTCCTGTTTTGTTCCTACTCTATATCATACATATCATAAATATATTATATATTTATATATCAATCATTTCCTCAAGCGGGTATCTTGAGTTACCCATGAATTAATTATTTTATTGGAATAAGATTCATGGGCTTAATTTTTAATTGATCGAAATTCAAAAAGAAAAAGCGACTCTTTGAACTTTGAAATTCAAAGCATTATTTTCTTATTTCTTATTTGTACTCAATGATGACCTTCCATGGATTCACCTATATAAGCCGCGGCTAAGGTTGCAAAAATGAGAGCTTGAATACCGCTTGTGAATAATCCGAGGAACATCACAGGTATAGGAATCACTAAAGGTACTAAAGAAACAAGAACAACAACTACTAATTCATCGGCCAATATATTCCCGAAAAGTCGAAAACTAAGTGATAAAGGTTTTGTGAAATCTTCTAAGACATTAATTGGTAAAAGTATTGGAGTTGGTTGAATATATTTACCGAAATAACCCAATCCCTTTTTAGTAAGGCCTGCATAGAAATATGCCACTGACGTGGGTAAAGCTAAAGCAACAGTAGTATTTATATCATTCGTGGGTGCAGCTAACTCCCCATGAGGTAACTGTATGATTCTCCAAGGTAAAAGAGCACCTGACCAGTTAGAAACAAAAATAAATAGGAACAGAGTTCCAATAAAAGGAACCCAAGGACCATATTCTTCTTCTCCAATTTGAGTTTTGCTCACGTCTCGAATGAATTCAAGAACATATTCAAAAAAATTCTGACCGTCGGTCGGGATAGTTTGTGGATTCCGAACGGCTATAGCGGCTGAACCTAATAAGATAGCAATTACGACCCAGGAAGTTATAAGTACTTGGGCATGCACTTGGAAACCCCCTATTTGCCAATAGAAATGTTGGCCTACTTCCACGCCGGATATCTCGTATAACCCCTTTAGTGTGTTGATGGAACATGGTAGAACATTCATATTACCCTCTGACAGAAATGGAACTTAAGAAGGAATTATTTTGATTCAACCATTTATACTCTCCTACCTAATTTAACTTAACCATATATTCCAGATATTGATTAATTCATTAATCACGTAATATATCCCCGGCAATTAAAATCTCCTTTTTCACATTCAGGAATAGTAAGAATAACCGATTCAATCAATCTCTGGGTTTCCCGAAGCGAAGTAATTGACTTATCTTATTATTAATCAACGACTTCTTATATAGCTAGAACGTCCCTGACAAATTGCGGATACTAATTTGTTAAGAATCAATCGGATGGAAGCTATAGCGTCATCGTTGGCTGGAATCGGAATATCTGCGAGATCTGGATCACAATTTGTATCGATTAAACAAATAGTTGGAATACCCAAAGTGACGCATTCTCGAAGGGCCGTATATTCTTCTTGCTGATCAATGATGATTACAATATCGGGTAACCCCGTCATATATTTGATACCGCCCAGATATGTTTGAAAGTGAGATAATTGTCTCTTCAATATTGCTGCATCCCGTTTCGGGAGACGACTGAATTGCCCCATCTCGGCTCTCACTCTCAAGTCCCTGAACTTCTGAAGCCTCGTTTCCGTAGTGGACCAATTCGTTGACATACCACCGAGCCATTTTTTATTGACATAATGACACCGAGCCCTTATTGCAGCTGATGCTACCGAATCAGCTGCCTTATCTTTCGTACCAACTATTAAGAAGTGTTTTCCTCTACTTGCTGCGTCAAAAACTAAATCACAGGCTTCTGATAAAAAACGAGCAGTTCTCGTAAGATTTGTAATATGAATACCTTTACGCTTTGCAGAGATGTAAGGTGCCATTCTAGGATTCCATTTCCTAGTACCATGACCAAAATGAACCCCCGCTTCCATCATCTCTTCCAAATTGATGTTCCAATATCTTCTTGTCATTTATCCCCACACTTCCTCTAAAAAAAAAGAGACGAGGTACCCTGAAATAAATAATTGTTCCAATGGAACCTTCTACCGGGGGTTAACCGTTGATACACGGTCCAAGCTTCATTATTAATTCCTTTACCCTTGGTTTCGATATTCTCTTTATTAACAAATGACCATTATATTAGCTTAGCTAATAATGAATCCGCTCTTATGAACGATTGATTGGATTAGATCCCATAGCATAGAATGGTTGTTCTGATGTATTATGGAAACTCTTTGGCTTTGGGATGCAAGAACAAAATAATTCTCTGTGGTGGAACAGAATATCTCTCATTTCCCCCCCGAAAAAATTCTTCTTTTGTATTTCCAAAGGAATGTTGTTGTATTCCCTTGAACGGTGAACGAATCGTTTGAATCCGGTACCAACGGGTATCATCCCCCCCAGAACAACATTCTCTTTCAGACCTTTCAACCAATCAATACGACCCCGGAGAGCGGCTTTTGCTAAAACTCGAGCGGTTTCCTGAAAACTAGCTTCTGATATGAAACTTTGAGTATTCAGAGATGCTCTCGTTATTCCCAATAAGACGGCTCGGTAACAAATAGCCTCTTCCAAAGCACGACCTGCTCGTTCTGCTCGCAACAATCCGATTAGTTCCCCGGGTGAAAAAACATTAGACATTCCATCTTCTGAAACCAACACTTTTGATGTTATTTGTCGTACAATAATCTCTATATGCTTATTATGAATCTGTACCCCCTGGGATCGATAAACCTTTTGGATCTTATTAACCAAAGAAATACGACTTTGCGCTATGGTGAGTTCAGCACCAATCAGGAATCCCCAAGGAATTCCAAGAATGCCTGTTATATGTTCGTTCCAACCTTCAACCCTTTTTTCTAGGTTCATCGATATTGAATCAATCGAACGAACTTCTAACACTTGTTCAACCTTTGGAAGGCCATGAGTTATATCACCTGATCTCGATTTTTCATATATAAATGTAACTAATGTATCTCCTTCGTAAAAGATTTCTCCATAATCACCATGAACGGTTGCTCCTCGGGTCGCCAAATAGGGTTTAGCTGATCTTATTATTAAAGAGTCAAGATAAACCATTATAACTTGACCAGATTTTATGCGTGTTCCGTGTTTGGATAGACATACATTTTCACAAATAAACTGTCCGAGGCTAATTATTCTGGTTGTGGATGTCCCCTCACAATAACCGTGAGGGAGAAAGCACGAACCGAATAGATTAAAAATGATGTCACTGCATGGATTTGCATTAGAGATTCTCCCGTTTTCATCCACTAAATAATATTTAAGTAGTTGGAAAGTCTGTTTTGGATTTTTATTATCCAGTATTAAATATTTATTTAACAAGATCTCATTATGAGTTATTGAATGATAAGATGGGGAAAAATTATGAATTTTAGGTACAGTACCTAAGGGACCCAACAAATTAAGAATTGGAACCGGGGTATCCTCTTTTTCTTTAATGGATTCTTTGGTCACATTGTGATATTTCGAAACATTGATGCGAGAACAATTAGATGATGAAAAAACTATAAGAGATTGGCCTTCTTTATTTCTATTAAGAAATGTACGAACGGTTCCTTGATGTTGACTAAGTGATTTAATTTTCACCTTGGAAGAAAAAAGAGTGGTATTGGCGCAATATGACCCAGTATCAGGAATCACTGAACCTGACCTATCATTCCTCTTTCCGGTATACAAAATAGGAGACTTCACCAAATCAATTCTTATGAAATATCGAATCAGATCATTTGCCCTTACTTCAGCAGAAGAAGCCTGAACCTTTTCTATAGAACCTTTTTTGTCTTGGTCCCAATTCAATACTAAACAAGTACGAACCAATTGAATACTTGTATGGGAAATTCCTCGAATTGGTTTGCCATCCCCATAAAGGATATAATTGACAACTTGGAGTCGCAAATTATCCTTTTCCTGTAACATATCCCCAGGGAAAAGCGTTACTAGATTTATCCCATCAGCTATTTCATATGTCACTACGGGTCGTACTGAAACAAAATATTTTTTCTTGATAGGTGTGATCCGTTGGACATAGACCCAATTTTTCCCTTCCCAATTTTTCCCCTTTGATCCCTTATCCATTTTTTTTCTTGCTCCTGGTGGTATCAAGATGCCAATGTGTCGGGATATCTTATCCGTTTCTCCAGGAAAATGGATACCTCCTGAAAAGATTTTCAGTTCAATCTTTTTTTTTTTTTTTTCTATTCGCACCAATCCACCTATTTGGCTTCTTGTATTAAACGTAATTCGTGTATCTACTCCAATGATACTATTGTTCCGTACCATTATGGATGAAGACCCGGGCAAGATATGGACTTCTTCGGGAATGACAAAAAATCGATCTACTTTCATTTGGTATTTCGGTCTAGATTCTTTTGGTCTTCGATACTCAACCAGACCCTCTTTTTTGACGATTGAATCGACCTCTATGATGCCATATTTAGTAATTCCCGAACTGCTTCTTCTGTATCGTGGATCGTCGAAATAAGCAAGAATACTATTTCTACGTAAAATACCATTTGCGGGTATTTCAACCGTGATACTAGTACTAGAATGAGGCGTTAATTCCTTCTCCCATTCCGGATCATATTGGAATGGTATGATGAATCTATTTCTTCGCCTCTTCGCCAATAAATAAGAATTTTCTCGGAGAATGGCGGGATATATGAAATCCCCATCACCATTGGATATGACTCGCTCAGATCCTGCTGCATAATCAGAAATCCTTCTCCCTTTTCTCGCCAGGGGATCCGAGCCAAACAATTTGTGTTTCACTCGATTATTATTCACCGAGAAGTCAGAAATGGATCTCTCTTGGACAGAAAGAGATTGAACATTCATTTGATCTTGATCCTTGTGGAGTGAAAAAGGCACTAGACTGGATTTGCACGGACCCCCCGATAAGATCCATAAATGACTTGTTTTGGGTAAGAAATGAACATTACCGTGTGTATATTCAGGTGCATGGTACACACCGGTACTCCAATGCATTTCTCCCTCTGAGTCAGAATAAATATGTTTTCGAACCCTCTCTTTAAAATGGAAAGTGGATGTTCCAGCACGAATCTCAGCAATCACTTGTTCTGATTCCACATATTGATCATTTTGAACCAAAAGAAAACTTTTTGGTGGAATATTCACACTATGTATAATATCCTGACTCTCAATAGTCACATATAGGTCTACATAGCAGAGAAAGGCAGGATGTCCATGACGTGTGCGTGTGGGATGAACCAAATCCTCATTGAATTTTATTTTTCCATTAGAAGGAGCTCGTACATGTTCTGCAGTACCACCTGTGAATACTCCACCGGTATGAAAAGTTCTTAATGTTAGTTGAGTCCCTGGTTCTCCAATGGATTGACCCGCAATAATACCTACTGCTTCTCCCAATTCAACCAGGTCACCATGAGTGGGACTCCGACCATAACATAATCGACAGATCCAAGATGCACTTCGGCAAGTGAAGGGAGTTCGAATATATATTGGCTGCGCCCGAGAGGTCATGAATCGATTGACAAGCCCAATCCCAATATCTTGATTTCTGGTAGCAATGCATCGTAGACCTAGATATACATCGTTCGCTAATACGCGACCTATTAGCGTCTGGATAAAAATTCTTTCCGTCATCCCCTTTCGAAAACTCACGGAAATACCTCGGGTACTTCCACAATCTGTTCTACGTACAACAATATGCTGAACTACTTCAACAAGTCTACGCGTGAGGTATCCAGCGTCTGACGTTCGTACAGCAGTATCCACAACTCCTTTGCGGGCTCCGTAGCAGGAAATTGTATATTCCGTTAAAGAAAGTCCTTCGCGTAAATTGCTTTGAATGGGTAAATCAATCATTTGTCCTTGGGGATCTGACATTAATCCTCTCATACCTACTAATTGGTGGACCTGAGATGCATTTCCTCTAGCTCCAGAATAAGACATTATATGGACTGGATTTGAAGGATCAGTCATCTTAAAATTAAGATTCATTTCTTGTCTCAAATATTCACTTGTAGCATACCATATCTCGATTGATTGACGTAATTTTTCTACCGCGTGTACATTCCCATAATGATGGTGCTTTTCCAAAATCAAACTTTGTTGTTCAGCATCTTGGACTAACCATCTCTTAGAAGGTGTTGTTAAAAGATCATCAATTCCTAATG